GTTATCATAGCTTAGCTAAAGCATAGCACTGAAAATGCTAAGACGGCCACAACCTGATAACACAAGGTCTTGGTCCTAAACCTACTATTACCCCCACCCCTATTTATACATGCAAGCCTCACCACGACAGTGAAACAGCCCACCACACCCGGTCGGAGCAGGTATCAGGCATTACGCCCACAACGCCAAGCAACCAAGCCACACCCCCACGGGCCCGCAGCAGTAGTTAATATTAGGCCATAAGCGAAAGCTTGACCTAGTAAGGGGTCTTCAGGGCCGGTTAATCTCGTGCCAGCGACCGCGGTTACACGACAGACCCAAGATAATACAAGCGGCGTAAAGCACGACTAAACACTTGTCCCCACTATTAAGGATGAAGACAGACTGGGCTGTAAAAAGCCATAAGCCACACTAACCACACCCCTTAATAACCGAACAGCTTCCAACTCGTGAAAGCAAGGATACAAACTAAGATTAGATACCTTACTATGCCTAGCCTTAACCTAACAATCAAATAACCTATTGTTCGCCAAATAACTACGAGTGAAAACTTAAAATTTAAAAGACTTGACGGTACCTCACATCAACCTAGAGGAGCCTGTCTAACAACCGATACCCCACGATTAACCCAACCCCCCCTAGCCCAACAGTCTATATACCGCCGTCGCCAGCTTACCTTGTGAAAGAAACAAAGTGAGCCCAACAGCCCCCACTAGCACGACAGGTCGAGGTGTAACTAATGGGGGGGACAAGATGGGCTACATTTTCTAATACAGAAAACACGAACAGACTATGAAATTAGAAACTGAAGGCGGATTTAGCAGTAAGTTAAAAACAAAATGTTTAACCGAAGCTAACGCAATGAGGTGCGTACACACCGCCCGTCATCCCTGTTAAACCCACAAAAAAATCCATAAACCACTACCACCATTTTTAAAGCAGGGCAAGTCGTAACATGGTAAGCGTACTGGAAAGTGCGCTTAGAAACGAAAAGTAGCTTACCTAAAGCATTCGACCTACACTCGAACGACATTAAACAATAATCTTTTCGAGCCAAAACATACAACATAGCACAAACATCCCCAAAGACCCAAACAAACCATTTGGCATACCTAGTAGATGCGATCGAACAGTAATAACCCCCCCCCAAAGTACCGCAAGGGAAAACCATAAGCAATAAACAGCAAAGATTAACCCTTGTACCTTTCGCATCATGGTTTAGCAAGAAACCAAGGACAAGAAGAATCAAAGCCCTCACCCCGAAACCAGATGAGCTACTTTAGAGCAGCCTAATGGGCACACCCTTCTCTGTAGCAAAAGAGTGGGAAGACTTAAAAGTAGAGGTGAAATGCCTACCGAATCTGGAGATAGCTGGCTACCCAAAAAAGAATCTAAGTTCCACTTTAGGCCGAACCATAACCACTTATCTTCACCTAATGGTAATCAATAGGGGTACAGCTCTATTGAAACAGGATACAACCTGAATTTGAGAGAAAGTTCAATCTACACCACCCGTAGGCCTTAAAGCAGCCACCCAACAAAATATCGTTAAAGAATTAATAAAAAAAATCCCAACACCAACCTAAAACTCCAAACAAACTAAAGGTAGACCCATACTCATGGGTATTATTATGCTAAAACTAATAATAAGACAACCTCTCTATAACGCACCCATCCACTAGAAACGGATAAACCACTAGTCATTAACAGACCACATTAGGCAACAAACCAACCCATACACACCTTTACCCACACTGTGACACCAACACAGGAGCGTTAAAAAGAAAGATTAATCATTATAAAAGGAACTCGGCAACCCAAGACCCCAACTGTTTAACAAAAACATAACCTTTAGCCACAAACAAGTATTAAAGGCAACGCCTGCCCAGTGAACAATTTAACGGCCGCGGTACCCTAACCGTGCAAAGGTAGCGTAATCACTTGTCTATTAATTGTAGACCTGTATGAAAGGCAAAATGAGGGTCTAACTGTCTCTTATAATAAATCAATTAAACTGATCTCCCAGTAAAAAAGCTGGGATCCCAACATAAGACCAGAAGACCCTGTGAAGCTTAAACTAAACTATTAAATCACATAATAGCTACTTTCGGTTGGGGCGACCTTGGAAAAAAAAAGAACTTCCAACAACATGACCATACCTCACACCCATAAGGCCTACAAGCCACTAAACGACCCAAAATATCTGACAACTGAACCAAGCTACTCCAGGGATAACAGCGCCATCTTCTTCAAGAGCCCATATCAAAAAGAAGGTTTACGACCTCGATGTTGGATCAGGACATCCTAATGGTGCAGCCGCTATTAAGGGTTCGTTTGTTCAACGATTAATAGTCCTACGTGATCTGAGTTCAGACCGGAGCAATCCAGGTCGGTTTCTATCTATGAACACGCCTTACCTAGTACGAAAGGATCGATAAGGCAAAGCCAATACCAAAAGCACGCTTTAAAACCGCCAACAACATTCAACCCCCCTCTAAACCAAGACAAGGTTAAATTAAGGACAACCCTTAATAATTCACACAATCCTACTAAACACCATCAACTCCCTACTCTACATCCTCTCAATCCTTATCGCCGTCGCATTCCTCACCCTACTAGAACGAAAACTAATGGGGTATATACAACACCGCAAAGGACCCAACCTAGTAGGCCCACTCGGATTACTTCAACCCATCGCAGATGGCCTAAAACTAATCACAAAAGAAGCAACAAAGCCTACCATATCCTCACCAATCCTCTTCACACTATCACCCATCATAGCACTAACACTAGCACTAACATCCTGAGCCCCAATGCCCCTACCAACACCACTAATCAACATAAACCTGGGCCTCCTATTCATCATAGCTATGTCCGGTATGTTCACCTACACTATCCTATGGGCAGGATGATCCTCCAACTCTAAGTACCCCCTCCTAGGAGCCATACGAGCAGTAGCACAAATCATCTCATACGAAGTCACCCTTGGGTTGATTATTATTTCAATAGCCTCCCTATCGGGAGGCTATTCCCTATCCCTATTTACAGAAACACAAGAACATCTATGGTTACTACTCCCATCCTGACCTCTGACCATAATATGATTCACCTCTACCCTAGCAGAGACCAACCGATCTCCCTTTGACTTAACAGAGGGAGAGTCTGAGCTTGTCTCCGGATTCAATGTAGAGTTCTCAGCCAGCCCATTTGCACTTCTATTCCTAGCAGAATACACCAACATTCTCCTAATAAACACCCTCTCAGCCACAATATTTATAAACCCCGGCACAACAAACCCACAACTATTCACAATAAACCTAATAACAAAAACAATACTACTCACCACTATATTCCTCTGAATCCGTGCCTCATACCCACGATTTCGCTATGACCAACTAATACACCTCCTATGAAAACAATACCTACCACTAACCTTAGCAATATGCTTGCTCAATATCTCTACCTCCACAGCACTCTGTGGAATACCACCACAATGGGAGCGTGCCCGAGTAAGGACTACCTTGATAGAGTAGACACGGAGCCGAACACTCCCGCCTCCCAAAAAATAACTCTCCTAGACACCCCCCCTACCCCCCCACAGCATTTTTCACTTAAACTACTCTTTGACTAAAAAAATAACTCTCCTAGGACCCCCCCCCTACCCCCCCCACAAATTTAATCCCGATTCCGACTATAATGTACCCCTTATATTATGTCTTTATTTCACTATGTATAATTATACATTAATGATCTGCCTCACGCCTAATAAGCGGGAAATATACTATAATTATTTATATATAAAACTGGGTCATTAACATTAAATCCCCCTCCTCATTTCCAGACGTTCCATGTTTAACTTTGGATACCCGTTATTAACAACCATGACTATCCCGTTCCAAGTGGTGTCCCATGATGTAACCCAGCCCGTGAAACCCTCTATCCTTCCACCTTAAATACACAGTCCTGCTTTTCACGTCCATATATTGTAACTCCTCCCTTGATGTTCTTTCCAAGGCCGCTGGTTACACCTTCAAGATCATCTCAATGGTCCGGAACCACCCCGCCTTACTTGCTCTTTCCAAGGCCTTTGGTCGCACCCTTTATACTGGTACATTCTCCCTCATGTTCTTATCACGTATGCCCGATCCACCCCTGGTTGGTCTTTTTTCTCTCTCCCTTTCACCTGACACCCATATATGCCCGTTACCGTTACCCCTCATCGGGGTAGACCATCTAGTCCGGGTGGAGCTATATTCTTGGCCTAGCATATTCCCTATATGGATACATTCCTTCATGCTTGTTAGACATATTTTTTTCTTGCCCCAGAGTTTCCATTAATTTTTTATAGTAAATTTGCCGTTGTAAGCACATTTTCGTGACCCCCATTTTTAAAAATGGAGTAATTGTAATGCGACAAAACTACAATAAACACCACACACCCGAAATTTTATAAAGAGTTATTTTCATACCATCTCCCCCCCCACTCACGCCCCGTGAAAATAGTGTCTTATAAAAAACACGGACACTAATTTAATCACCCGCTACTCGCTATTTTTTTCCGCGAGGAATTTCAAAACGCCAAAAGGACCCCCGGAAGGAGATAGTCAATTTGCCTAGATTCTTAACATGGCCCTGAATTTTTATATTAAATTAAGGTAGCAAAGCCCGGTCCTGCAAAAGGCTTAAAACCTCAACACAGATGTTCAAATCATCTCCTTAATACCTAGAAAGCCAAGACTCGAACTTGGACTAGAAAGCCCAAAACTTTCTATACTACCAATATACTACTTTCTAGTAGGGTCAGCTAAGCAAGCTATCGGGCCCATACCCCGAAAATGCCAGAATCGGCCCCTACTAATAACCCCACTATCCTGACTTATAATCACCACAAGCATCGCCCTAAGCACCTCTATAATTACCTCCACTACACACTGACTAATAACATGAGTCTGCCTAGAAATCAACACCCTATCTATAACCCCCATTATTTCAAAGCCCCACCACCCCCGAGCAACAGAAGCCGCAACAAAATACTACCTCATCCAGACTATAGCCTCAACAGCCCTACTATTCGCTGCCACCGCGAACGCTATAAACACCTCTAATTGAGAAATACACCTGATAACAGAACCAACAACAACAATAATCATCACCCTAGCCCTAATAATAAAAATAGCAGCTGCACCCTTTCACTTTTGACTGCCAGAAGTATCACAGGGTAGTACAACACTAACAACTCTAACCATTCTAACCTGACAGAAAATCGCACCACTAATAGTCTTATTAATTACCCACAACAAAACCAACACCACACTTCTACTCACATCAGCAACCCTCTCCGTAGCCATTGGCGGCCTCGGCGGACTCAACCAAACACAACTACGAAAACTAATAGCCTTCTCATCAATCGCCCACACAGGTTGAATACTAGCAACCTTAACAACAGCACCCAACATCTCCACCCTCGCCTTCATAATCTACACTATAACCACAACCCCCGTATTCATACTCATCAGCCTAACATCATCAACGACAGTCAAAGATATAGGAACCATATGAGCCTCCTCACCATACTTAATAATAACCATCTCAACCACCATCCTATCATTAGGAGGACTACCCCCCCTCACAGGCTTTATACCCAAATGACTTATTCTCAACAAAATAGTATCTACCAACATAACCATCGAAGCCACCACAATAGCCATAATCTCCTTACTCAGCCTCTACATCTACATACGACTAATATACACATCATCAATAACATTACTACCACACACCACACTAATAGCAATAAAATGACAAAAAACCAACAAAAAACACCCAATAATAACCCCCCTACTAACAATAATAACAGCCCTCCTCCTACCACTATCACCAAACATATAGAAACTTAAGTTATATCAAACTAGGAGCCTTCAAAGCCCCCAAAAAAGACCACTTTAGTTTCTGCCTAGAGCTTGCACACTTACTACATCCCCTGCTTGCAATACAGACATTTTAATTAAACTAAAGCTCTCTAGACTAGCGGGCCTCGATCCCACAATAAAACTAATTAACAACTAGCTGTCCAAACCGGCGGACCTTAATCTAGCTTCTCCGTTTTTGGGCGGGCGGGAAAAACGGAGAAGCCCCGGGCAGCAGCCAACTTCAGATTTGCAGTCTGACATGTTCACACCTCGGGGCCTGGCAGCAAGGACTGAGTCCTGTGTGTAATTTTACAGATTACCGCCTAATCGGCCATACTACCTGTGTTTATCACCCGTTGACTATTCTCGACAAACCACAAAGATATTGGAACCCTATACCTTTTGTTCGGCACCTGATCCGGACTTATTGGGGCTGGCTTAAGCATCCTAATACGGATAGAATTGACGCAGCCAGGCTCCCTATTTGGCAGCGACCAGGTCTATAACGTCCTAGTCACAGCCCACGCATTTATTATAATCTTTTTCATGGTGATACCAATCATGATTGGGGGATTTGGTAATTGACTAATCCCACTAATAATCGGAGCCCCGGATATAGCATTCCCCCGAATAAACAACATGAGCTTCTGACTACTACCACCAGCCCTACTCCTCCTCCTATCTTCCTCTTACGTGGAGGCTGGTGCCGGTACCGGCTGAACAGTCTACCCCCCCTTATCCGGAAACCTTGTACACTCAGGTCCGTCAGTAGACTTGGCCATTTTCTCTCTTCATCTGGCGGGGGCCTCCTCCATCCTGGGGGCAATCAACTTCATCACAACATGCATTAACATAAAACCTAAGTCCATACCCATATTCAACATCCCACTATTTGTCTGATCAGTACTGATCACCGCTATTATACTCCTTTTAGCCCTACCAGTACTAGCCGCAGCGATCACCATACTACTAACTGACCGAAACCTTAACACCTCTTTCTTTGACCCTTGCGGAGGGGGGGACCCGGTATTATTCCAACACCTATTCTGATTTTTCGGCCACCCAGAGGTATACATCCTTATTCTACCCGGATTCGGCATTATCTCTAGCATTATCACCTTCTACACAGGAAAAAAAAACACATTTGGGTATACTAGTATAATTTGAGCAATAATATCAATCGCGATCCTCGGCTTCGTTGTATGGGCCCACCACATATTCACTGTCGGCCTAGACATTGACAGCCGAGCCTACTTTACAGCAGCAACAATAATTATTGCAATCCCCACTGGAATCAAAGTATTCGGCTGACTAGCCACCCTTACAGGCGGCCAAATTAAATGAGAGGCCCCCATCTACTGGGCCCTGGGCTTTATCTTCCTCTTTACTGTCGGCGGAATAACTGGAATCATCCTAGCAAACTCATCACTAGATATTGTCCTACACGATACCTACTACGTTGTAGCACACTTCCACTACGTGCTCTCCATGGGGGCAGTATTCGCCATTATGGGTGGACTTACCCATTGATTCCCACTATTCACAGGGTACACACTAAACCAGACTATAACAAAAACTCAGTTCTGGGTGATGTTTACCGGGGTAAACATCACATTCTTCCCACAACACTTCCTAGGCCTATCTGGTATACCACGACGGTACTCGGACTTTCCAGACGCCTTTACCCTATGAAACACAATCTCATCAATTGGCTCAACCATCTCCCTTGTCGCAGTGCTTATGTCCCTATTTATTGTATGAGAAGCGCTAACATGCAAACGAGAACTTCAAGTTCCACTTGGAAAAAAAACCCACATCGAATGGTTCTACGGCACACCCCCACCACACCACACCCACACCGAACCCACATTCATACTAAACAACACTTACGCCCCCATTCGAGAACTTATCTCCTACATGGAGTGACCCTGGCCCGAGAAAAGGCAGATTAAACCACCATCTATTAATTTCAAGTTAACCGCATACTTATGCTTTTTTCCCGAGAACCTAGTAAAAACACCATTACGTGGCTTTGTCATAGCCAAATCACAGCCTCTGTGGTCCTCAATGCCATACGCAGCCCAACTATCTCTACAAGAAGCCACAGGACCCACCATAGAAGAGGTCATTTTCCTGCACGATCACGTCCTACTACTTACATGCCTAATATCACTAGTAATTACAATGTTTGCTCTAACCGCAACAATAGCATCCCTAACCCACAACGACCCAACAGAGGAGGTGGAACAACTAGAGGCTGCCTGAACAGCCGCCCCCATCATGATCTTAATCCTAACAGCCCTACCATCCGTTCGATCCCTCTACCTTATAGAGGAGGTATTCGACCCCTATCTAACAATTAAAGCAACCGGACACCAATGATACTGAAACTACGAATACTCAGATGAAACCCAAATCTCATTCGACTCCTACATAATTCAAACAAAGGACCTACAAAACGGCTCACCTCGGTTACTTGAAGTAGACCACCGCATGATTATACCAGCAGGCCTACAGACCCGAATTGTAGTAACTGCAGAAGACGTCCTCCACTCTTGAGCAATTCCCTCCCTAGGGGTAAAAGTAGACGCAGTCCCCGGACGCCTCAACCAACTCCCATTAGCCACATCACGGACTGGAGTTTTCTTCGGCCAATGCTCTGAGATCTGCGGAACAAATCACAGCTTTATGCCCATCACAGTAGAAGCCATCCCACTCAACCACTTTGAACAATGGCTGGTCAAAGAGCAATCACTGAGAAGCTTCTACAGCATCAGCCTTTTAAGTTGAAGAAGAAACACGATTTCCTTAGTGATATGCCACAACTCGACACAGTCTATGTTTTCACGATCTACCTTTGAACCTGATTCGTACTTCACCGCACCTCACAAAAAATTAAAACCTTCCCAATTACATCAAGCCCTAAAAAACAACAACGTACAAAACCCAACAAACTAACACCCCAACTACCATGAACCTAAACATGTTTGAACAATTCACAAGCCCAGAGATACTCACAATCCCAACCGCCCTCCTATCAATTTTAATCCCAACCCTACTTATCCACCACAAACCCAAGCTGCTAGGAAACCGCATGACAACAGCCATCGTATGACTACTTAAAACCACCATACTAAACATGACTAACCAGCTCACCCTGGGTGGACAAAAATGATGCCGAATCCTAATTAGCCTCCTATTTTTTATCCTTGTAGGAAATATATTAGGCCTACTTCCATACACCTTCGCATCAACCTCTCAACTGTCGATAAACATAGCCATAGCCATCCCACTATGAATAGCCACAGTAATTACCGGAATAATCAACAAACCATCAACCACACTAGCCCATATACTTCCAGAAGGCTCACCTACCCCTCTGATCCCCTTCATAATTATAATCGAAACCATCAGCCTACTAATACGACCACTGGCATTAGGAGTACGACTCACAGCCAACATTACAGCCGGCCACCTCCTTATAACCATGGTTAGCTCAACAATACTTAACTTTATCAACACCCACATCACCCTGAGCCTTCTAACGTGAGCCCTACTACTTCTATTAACCCTCCTAGAACTAGCAGTAGCCTGCATTCAAGCCTATGTGTTTGTACTATTAATTATCCTCTACCTACAAGAAAACACTTAATGACCCACCAACTCCACCAGTACCACCTAGTCGACCCCAGCCCATGGCCCTTAACAGGGGCCATGGGCTCCATGCTTCTAGCCTCGGGATTAGCCATTTGATTCCACACCAACTCCACCACAGTACTTAAACTTGGTCTGCTGACCACCATACTCACCATGCTTCAGTGGTGACGAGACGTAGTACGAGAAAGCACCTACCAAGGACACCACACAAAGGGAGTACAAAAAAACATACGGTATGGAATAATTCTCTTTATTACATCAGAAGTGTTCTTCTTCCTCGGCTTCTTCTGAGCACTATACCACGTAAGTCTTGTTCCAACCCCAGAGCTGGGGGCAGAGTGACCCCCCACTGGTATCACCCCACTAAACCCAACAGAAGTCCCCCTACTCAACACAGCAGTCCTCTTATCATCCGGAGCAACCATTACATGATCCCACCACGCAACAATAAAAGGTAATAAAAAAGAAGCAGCCAATGCCCTAATAACCACTATCGTCCTAGGAGCCTACTTTACAGCCCTCCAGGTATCAGAGTACCAGGAAACTCCATTTACCATCTCAGACAGTGTATACGGCTCACTATTTTTCGTGGCCACAGGATTCCACGGACTACATGTTATAATTGGAACCTCCTTCCTTATCGTCTGCCTACTACGACTCATCCAACACCACTTTACAACAACCCACCACTTCGGATATGAAGCAGCAATCTGATATTGACACTTTGTTGATATCGTGTGGTTACTCTTATACATCTCAGTATACTGATGAGGATCCTATTTCTTTAGTATACTAGTACAAATGCCTTCCAAGCATTTAGCTCCACCCGGAAAGAAATAATAAACCTCATCATCCTTATTACACTAGCCACACTGACAGCAACCGCACTATACACAATCAACACCCACACTATCACTAAGCCTGATATCAACAAACTCTCACCTTACGAGTGTGGATTCGACCCCCTAGGAAACGCCCGAACCCCAATCTCCATCCAATTCTTCCTAATCGCCATTTTGTTTATCCTGTTTGACTTAGAAATCGTACTCCTTCTACCAACCCCCTGAAGCATGAACACCAACCCACCAAACACCACCATCACATTGGTAACAGCCCTATTAACAATCCTCACACTAGGCCTACTCTACGAATGACTACAAGGAGGACTAGAGTGAACAGAATACTGCGGTAGTCTAATTAGACACCTGATTTCGACTCAGGAGAACTTATCAACTTAAGCCCCAGTAATGGAACTAATCAAAACCACACTCTACACAACCTTCATAATTACCATCACAAGCTTATCCTTACAACATAAACACCTAATACTAGCCCTAATATGCCTAGAAACAACAATACTCATTATATTCACAATACTAGTAATCTTTACCTCAACCTCCTTAACCGCCTCACAGCTACCCATGTCAACCATCATACTTACAATTTCCGTATGCGGGGCAGCTGTGGGGTTAAGTTTAGTGGTTGCAATCACACGAACCCACGGCAGTGACTTCCTAAAAAACCTAAACCTTCTATAATGCTCAAAATTACCTACATAACGGCAATACTAATTCCAACCATCCTAGTAATTAAGCCCAAAACACTCTACCTAACATCAACCTCATACGCTTTTATACTCGCCCTACTAAGTCTGAGTTTCCTAGAACCCAACTCCAACATATACCTCTATATTGACTTCACCTCAGCACCCCTATTCACACTCTCCTTTTGGCTCCTACCAATAACAATACTGGCAAGCCAACACGCAATAACCCAAGAACCGCCACAACGACAACGAGTATTCTTAACAACGCTAGTACTTCTACAACTCTTCATCTCCATAACATTCACAGCTTACAACCTAACCCTCCTGTACATTATATTTGAAGCCACTCTAATCCCAACCCTAATTATCATCACACGATGAGGACAGCAAGCCGAACGACTAACCGCAGGCACATACTTCATACTGTATACCCTAACAACCTCCATACCCCTCCTGATAACAACCCTATTCCTAAACAACTCATCAAACACCCCAACACTATTCACACAAATCACACAACCGACCAGCCAATGAACAGAACTAATACTTTGACTAGCCTGCCTAACCGCCTTCCTAGCAAAAATACCAATTTACGGCCTCCACCTATGACTACCAAAAGCCCACGTAGAAGCCCCCATCGCAGGCTCCATAGTACTGGCCGCAATCCTACTAAAACTGGGAGGATATGGCATCATCCGAATAACACAAACCCTGCCAACAATAAAAACAGATATGTTCCTACCATTCATCGTTCTTGCCCTCTGGGGGGCAACCCTAGCCAACTTAACATGCTTACAGCAAACGGACTTAAAATCTCTCATCGCATACTCATCCATCAGTCACATGGGTCTAGTGATTGCCGCAATCATTATCCAAACACAATGAAGCTTATCAGGGGCTATAGCCCTAATAATCGCCCACGGCTTCACCTCCTCAGCACTTTTCTGCCTAGCCAACACCACCTACGAACGAACCAAAACCCGAATTATAATCCTCACACGAGGCTTCCACAACATCCTACCAATAATAACAACTTGATGACTGCTTACCAACCTAATAAACATTGCAACCCCACCCAGCATAAACTTCACAAGTGAACTGTTAATCGCATCATCCCTATTCAACTGGTGCCCAACAACAATTATCATCTTCGGATTATCAATACTAATTACAGCATCATACTCCCTACATATATTTCTATCAACACAAATAGGCACACCCCTATTAAACTCCCCAACCATACCAACACACTCACGAGAGCACCTCCTTATAGCACTACACGCCATCCCATTAATACTCATCTCATTAAAACCAGAATTAGTAATCAGAAGTGTGCGTAGTTTAAAAAAAATATCAAGCTGTGACCTTGACAATAGGAGTTAACTCCTCACACACATGAGGGTGTTATAAGACCTGCTAACTCTTTAATCTGGAACTAACCCCCAGCCCCCTCTACCAAAGGATAATAGCATTCCACTGGTCTTAGGCACCAAAATCCTTGGTGCAAATCCAAGTGGTAGAATTATGGACTTAATCACCCCAACAATCACACTAACCATTGCCCTATCCTTGATAATCACCACCATAAAACCAATAACACACAACAACACTAAAAACAACCTTATACTCCTATTCTTCATTAGCCTAATCCCAATCAACCCCTTACTCAACAACAACAATGAACTAACACTATCATCCTCACCACTAATCATCACAACAACAGAAAACATTAGCATCTCAATTACACTAGACTCACTATCACTCCTATTTATACCAATTGCCCTCTTCATCACATGATCCATTACAGAGTTCTCCACCTGATATATAAACACCGACCCACACATCAATAAGTTCATCAAATACCTCTTAACCTTCCTAATCGCAATACTAATAGTCATTACAGCAAACAACATCTACCAACTCTTTATTGGCTGAGAAGGTGTAGGCATCATGTCTTTCCTCCTTATCGGCTGATGATCCAACCGCCCAGATGCCAACACGGCAGCACTCCAAGCCATCATTTACAACCGTATCGGGGACATTGGCCTTATCACAACAACCGTTTGACTAATAACCACATCATCAATAAACATACAAGAACTACTCACCCAACATGAAACAACAAACATCATCCCTATGATAGGCCTACTAGCCGCAGCAGCAGGAAAATCCGCACAATTCGGACTTCACTCCTGATTACCTTCAGCCATAGAAGGCCCAACACCCGTATCAGCCCTACTCCACTCCAGCACAATAGTAGTAGCCGGGGTCTTCCTATTAATTCGACTTCACCCCGTCCTACACAACAAAACCATAACAACCGCCTGCCTAATTCTAGGAGCAACAACTTCCGTATTTGCTGCCACAGCAGCAACAACCCACACAGACATTAAAAAGATCATCGCATTATCAACTACAAGTCAACTGGGTTTAATAATAACAATAGTCGGGTTAAACCAACCAGCCCTGGCTTTCCTACACATAATCACCCACTCCTTCTTCAAAGCTCTGTTATTCCTCTGCTCCGGATCCTTCATCCACACCCTAAACAACGAACAAGACGTACGAAAAATGGGTAGCCTACTAAAAACTTCACCCATAACCTCTTCCTTCCTAACCATCGCCAACCTCTCACTTATAGGAGTACCATTCTTATCGGGTTTTTACTCAAAAGACACTATTATTGAAACAATAGCAAACTCCCACACTAATTCATGAACCCTTACAGCAACATTAATCGCCACAGTCCTATCTGCCTACTATAGTACACAAATCATACTATCAACCCTAGCTGGACACCCCCGCACCAACCACACCACTAATAACGAAACAAAAAACATCACTAACCCTATAATCCGACTAACAGTTATAACTATCCTAGCCGGGACTCTAACAAAAATCTCAACCCTACAATCCACAACAATAGTAACCATACCAAAAACAATTAAACTCACAGCACTAGTAGCCACACTGACAGGAATCATACTATCAAAAGACCTCGCACACATAACTTACCACTTAAAACCACAAAAACCAAGCACACCAAAACTATTCTTCAACCAACTAGCCTTCTTCAACACACCCCACCGAGCCATCACAATAAGCGTGATAAAAATCAGCCAACAAATCTCAACAGAATTAATCGACCTCTGATCTATAGAAACTTGAGGCCCTAAAGGATTATCAAAAACACTTACCACAACAATCCACCTCTCAACACAACAAAAAAACATAGTTAAAAACTACATAACCACCTTTACAGCAACCATAATTATATCGCTCATACTCCTTCCAACCTAAAAGGTCGCAGGCCACCCAACCGAGATCAGCCAAGAATAATCAAAATAGAAAACAACACCACCAACAACCCCCAAGAACACATAATTAAACCAGCCCCCCCACCAAAATAAAAAACTCCACCCCCATTCACCTCCAAGCACACTAAATCTTCCCAGCTAGTATAAGTCAACAAACCTCCCACCTCCCCAACTAACACCCAAGATAAGAAACCAATTACAACAAACATAGAAATAATAAGGTACTTAAACCCATCAGTCTTAAAAAGACCCCCCCCGTCCTTCTCCACACTAACACAATAACCAAAAACCACAATTAAACCCCCCAAGTACACAATATACATCACTAAAGCAGCAAACGTACGACCCAGAACAACCATAAAAACACAGCAGAAAAAAGAAACCCCTATAAGAGCAACCACCCCCCGATACGGCACAGATGTAATACCCAAAGCCACAACACTAAAAACCACAAACACCATAATCACCCCGAACAAATAATTTATCATAATCATAATTCTTGCTCTACTAGAGACCTGCGGCTTGAAAAACCACCGTTGTAAATCAACTACAAAAATGTCAAACCAACACACACTCCTACTACTTAACCTCCACCCAGTAGGGTCAAACATTTCTACCTGGTGAAACTTCGGCTCAATACTGTTAACCTGCTCAGCCCTACAAATTATAACCGGCTTCTTCCTAGCCATTCACTACACAGCTAACATTAACCTGGCCTTCTCATCCATCATCCACATTACACGAGATGTCCCCTACGGTTGAACCATACAAAACCTTCATGCTATTGGTGCATCCATATTCTTTATCTGCATTTACACCCACATCGCACGTGGACTATACTACGGCTCCTACCTTAACAAAGAAGTTTGAATGTCAGGAACTGCCCTCCTAATTACCCTAATAGCAACGGCCTTCTTTGGTTACGTCCTGCCTTGAGGACAAATATCCTTCTGGGCAGCAACAGTAATCACAAATCTACTAACCGCCGTACCATATTTAGGCACCACCCTAACAACCTGATTGTGAGGCGGGTTCTCAATCAATGACCCCACCCTCACCCGATTTTTCGCATTACACTTTATCCTACCATTCGCCATTATCTCACTATCCTCTATCCACATCATACTTCTCCATAACGAAGGCTCCAGCAACCCATTAGGAACAAACTCAGACATCGACAAAATCCCATTCCATCCCTACCACTCTCACAAAGACATCCTCATATTAACCACCCTAATTACCCTCCTATTCATCACCATGGCATTTACCCCAGATATCTTCAACGACCCAGAAAACTTTTCAAAAGCAAACCCAATAGTAACACCTCAACACATTAAACCCGAATGGTACTTCTTATTTGCTTACGGCATTCTCCGATCTATCCCTAACAAACTAGGAGGCACTCTAGCCCTAATTATATCCGTCACCATCCTACTCACAGCACCATTTACCCACACCTCCCAACTACGATCAATAACCTTTCGTCCTCTAGCACAACTCATATTTTGAACCCTAATTGCCACCTTCATCACAATCACATGAGCAGCCACTAAACCAGTAGAAACCCCATTCACCCTTATCGGTCAAACAACCTCTATCCTGTACTTCTCATTTTTCATTATTAACCCCCTACTGGGCTGATCAGAAAACAAAATCTCCTTCACCCACACCTACTCTAGTAGCTTAACCTAAAGCATTGTTCTTGTAAACCAAAGCCGGGCCCAACCCCCTAGAGTATCAAAGAGAGACTTCCCATCTCTGGCCCCCAAAACCAGCATTTTTCACTTAAACTACTCTTTGACTAAAAAAAATAACTCTCCTGGACCCCCCAAAAAAATAACTCTCCTAGGACCCCCCCCCTACCCCCCCCACAAATTTAATCCCGATTCCGACTATAATGTACCCCTTATATTATGTCTTTATTTCACTATGTATAATTATACATTAATGATCTGCCTCACGCCTAATAAGCGGGAAATATACTATAATTATTTATATATAAAACTGGGTCATTAACATTAAATCCCCCTCCTCATTTCCAGACGTTCCATGTTTAACTTTGGATACCCGTTATTAACAACCATGACTATCCCGTTCCAAGTGGTGTCCCATGATGTAACCCAGCCCGTGAAACCCTCTATCCTTCCACCTTAAATACACAGTCCTGCTTTTCACGTCCATATATTGTAACTCCTCCCTTGATGTTCTTTCCAAGGCCGCTGGTTACACCTTCAAGATCATCTCAAGGGTCCGGAACCACCCCGCCTTACTTGCTCTTTCCAAGGCCTTTGGTCGCACCCTTTATACTGGTACATTCTCCCTCATGTTCTTATCACGTATGCCCGATCCACCCCTGGTTGGTCTTTTTTCTCTCTCCCTTTCACCTGACACCCATATATGCCCGTTACCGTTACCCCTCACCGGGGTAGACCATCTAGTCCGGGTGGAGCTATATTCTTGGCCTAGCATATTCCCTATATGGATACATTCCTTCATGCTTGTTAGACATATTTTTTTCTTGCCCCAGAGTTTCCATTAATTTTTTATAGTAAATTTGCCGTTGTAAGCACATTTTCGTGACCCCCATTTTTAAAAATGGAGTAATTGTAATGCGACAAAACTACAATAAACACCACACACCCGAAATTTTATAAAGAGTTATTTTCATACCATCTCCCCCCCCACTCACGCCCCGTGAAAATAGTGTCTTATAAAAAACACGGACACTAATTTAATCACCCGCTACTCGCTATTTTTTTCCGCGAGGAATTTCAAAACGCCAAAAGGGCCCCCGGAGGGGGATAGTCAATTTGCCTAGATTCTTAACACGGCCCTGAATTTTTATATAAAATTTATTTACCTAAAATAAGAATCTTGGCCGGGTCTTTATTTT